GTAACTATTGAGAGTGAAGATATTATACACAACGTGACTATTCCACCAAAAAGTTTTCTTTTAGTTCAAAACGATCAATATGTAGAATCAGAACAAGTTATTGCTGAGATTCGCGCGGGAACATATACGTTTAATTTAAAAGAGAGGGTTCGAAAACATATTTATTCTGACTCAGAGGGAGAGATGCACTGGAGTACCGATGTATACCATGCACCGGAATTTACATACAGTAATGTCCATCTCTTACCAAAAACAAGCCATTTATGGATATTATCAGGAGGTTCGTGCCACTCTAGTGTAGTCTCTTTTTCGCTTCAAAAGGATCAAGATAAAATTAACGTCCATTCTCTTTCTGCTGAAGGAAGATCTATTTCTAGTCTGTCAGGAAATAATGATCAAGTAAGACTAAAATTCTTTAGTTCAGATATTTTTGGTAAAAAAAAAAAAGAAAGCGAGATTCCTGATTATTCAGAATTTAATCGAAGGGGTCATTGTAATCTCATATATCCTGCTATTCTCTACGAAAATTCTTATTTATTGGCAAAGAAACGAAGAAATAGATTCATTATTCCATTCCAATCGATTCCAGAACTAGAAAAAGAGCTACTGCTTCCTTCCGGTATTTCAATTGAAATACCTGTAAATGGTATTTTTCGTAAAAAAAGTATTCTTGCTTATTTTGATGATCCTCAATACAGAAGAAAGAATTCCGGCATTACTAAATATGGGACTACGGAGGTGCATTCAATCCTCAAAAAAGAGGATTTGATTGAGTATCGAGGAGTCAAAGAATTTAAGCCAAAATACCAAATGAAAATAGATCGATTTTTTTTCATTCCCCAGGAAGTACATATTTTGCCCGAATCTTCTTCCATAATGGTACAGAACAATAGTATCATTGGAATAGATACACCAATCACTTTAAATATAAGAAGCCGAGCGGGCGGCTTGGTCCGAGTGGAGAGAAAAAAAAAACGGATTGAACTTAAAATCTTTTCTGGAGATATCCATTTTCCTGGAGAGATCGATAATATATCCCGGCACAGTGGTATCTTGATACCCCTTGGAACGGCAAAAAAAAATTATAAGGAATCAAACACAAAATTGAAAAATTGGATCTATGTCCAATGGATCACACCTAACAAGAAAAAGTATTTTGTTTTGGCTCGACCCGTAATCATATATGAAATAGCGGACGGTATAAATTTAGTAACACTTTTCTCCCATGATCTGTTGCACGAAAGGGATAATCTGGAACTTCGAGTTGTCAATTATATCCTTTATGGCAATGGCAACCCAATTCGGGGAATTTATGGCACAAGTATTCAATTAGTTCGGACTTGTTTATTGTTGAATTGGGACCAAGACAAAAAAAGTGCTTCTGTCGAAGAGGCCCACGCTTCTTTTGTTGAAGTAAATACAAATGGTCTGATTCGAGATTTCCTGCGAATCTATTTAGTGAAATCCCATATTTCGTATATCAGAAAAAGGAAAGATCCGTCAGGTTCAGGATTGATCTTTGATAAGAGGTCAGATCGCACCAATATCAATCCATTTAATTCTATTTCTTCCAAGGCAAGGATTCAACAATCACTTAGCCAAAATCAAGTAACTATTCGTACGTTGTTGAAGAGGAATAAGGAATGCCAATCTTTTCTAATTTTGTCATCATCTAATTGTTTTCAAATGGGTCCATTCAATGATGTAAAATATTCCAATGTAATAAAAAAAGAATCAATGAAAAGAGATAGTCTAATTCCAATTAGGAATTCCTTGGGACCTTTAGGATTAGGAAGAGCCCCTCAAATTGCAAATTTGTATTCATTTTACCATTTAATAACTTATAATCAGATCTCGGTAACTAAATATTTACAACTTGACAATTTAAAACAGACTTTTCAAGCGCTTAAATATTATTTAATGGACGAAAATGGTAGAATTTATAATCCCGATTCGTGCAGTAACCTCTTTTTGAATCCATTCAATTTGAATTTTCTCCATCATAATTATTGTGAAGAAACATCTAGAATAATTAGCCTCGGGCAGTTTATTTGTGAAAATTTATGTATAGCCAAAAGCGGACCGCACCTAAAATCGGGTCAAGTTCTAATTGTTCAAATTGACTCTGTAGTAATAAGATCAGCTAAACCCTATTTGGCCACTCCGGGAGCAACCGTCCATGGCGATTATGGAGAAATCCTTTACGAAGGAGATACCTTAGTTACATTTATATATGAAAAATCGAGATCTGGGGATATAACGCAAGGTCTTCCAAAAGTGGAACAAGTGTTAGAAGTTCGTTCGATTGAGTCAATATCGATGAACCTACAAAAGAGAATTGAGGGTTGGAACAAGCGTATAACAAAAATTCTTGGAATTCCTTGGAGATTCTTGATTGGTGCTGAGCTAACTATAGTGCAAAGTCGTATCTCTTTGGTTAATAAGATCCAAAAAGTTTATCGATCTCAGGGGGTGCAGATTCATAATCGACATATAGAAATTATTGTGCGTCAAATAACATCAAAAGTATTGGTTTCAGAAGATGGAATGTCTAATGTTTTTTCACCCGGAGAACTAATTGAATTGTTGCGGGCGGAACGAACAGGGCGTGCTTTGGAAGAAGCGATCTGTTACCGAGCTATCTTATTGGGAATAACGAAAGCATCTCTAAATACTCAGAGTTTCATATCCGAAGCGAGTTTTCAAGAAACTGCTCGAGTTTTAGCAAAAGCCGCCCTCCGGGGTCGTATCGATTGGTTGAAGGGTCTGAAAGAGAACGTTGTTCTAGGAGGGATGATACCCGTCGGTACGGGATTCAAAGGATTAGTGCAACGTTCAAGGAAACATACCAAGATTCCTTTGGAAACCAAAACGAATAATTTATTCGAGGTGGAAATGAGAGATATTTTGTTCCACCACAGAGAATTATTTCATTTTTTCATTTCAAAGAATTTACCATGATACACCGAAAGAACCATTTCGAGGATTTAATGGTTCCTAAGAGCGGATTCACCCACTTTTTAACTATTTGCGGTCATTTTTTTTTAATAAAGATAATAAAATAACAAATAGAATAGAAAGAGATTTATGGCTTGAATCGTGGATCAACGGCCAATATCCGTTAGAGGTAGAAAAGGAGGTTCCATCGGAACAATTTTTTATTTCTATTTCAGGGCACCTCGTCTCTCTCTTTTTTTTCTTAAAAAAAGAAAGGAAGTGCGGATAAATAAATGACAAGAAGATATTGGAACATCAATTTGGAAGAGATGATGGAAGCTGGAGTTCATTTTGGTCATGGTACTAGTAAATGGAATCCTAGAATGGCACCTTATATCTCTTCAAAGCGTAAAGGTATTCATATTATAAATCTTATTAGAACTGCCCGTTTTTTATCAGAAGCTTGTGATTTAGTTTTTGATGCAGCAAGTAGGGGAAAACAGTTCTTAATTGTTGGTACCAAAAATAAAGCAGCGGATTCAGTAGCACGGGCTGCAATAAGGGCTCGGTGTCATTATGTTAATAAAAAATGGCTCGGCGGTATGTTAACGAATTGGTATACTACGGAAACGATACTTCATCAGTTCAGGGACTTGAGAACGGAACAAAAGATGGGGGGACTCAATCGTCTTCCGAAAAGAGATTCCGCTATGTTGAAGAGACAATTATCTCACTTGCAAACATATCTGGGCGGGATTAAATATATGACGGGATTACCCGATATTGTAATAATCGTTGATCAGCAAGAAGAATATACGGCTCTTCGAGAATGTATGATTTTGGGAATTCCAACTATTTGTTTAATCGATACAAATTGTGACCCGGATCTCGCAGATATTTCGATTCCAGCAAATGATGACGCTATAGCTTCAATCCGATTAATTCTTAACAAATTAGTATTTGCAATTTGTGAGGGTCGTTCTAGCTATATACGAAATCCTTGATTAATAATAAAAATAAATAAATTCTTTTGGGAACTCCATAGATTTCTGAAATCGGTTATGATTACTGAATTGCACAAAAGAGATACAAGTAGGGGTATTATGTAATTAGTTGGTATCCAAAATATATAAGTCAACTAAGCAAGGCGAAAAAGAGATGGTTGAATCAAAATAATTATTTTTAAAGTTCCATTTTTTTTAGAGGGCAATATGAATGTTCTATTTTGTTCCATCAACACACTATTATTGTGTTATATCAACACACGAAAAGGCTTATACGATATATCCGGTGTGGAAGTCGGCCAACACTTATATTGGCAAATAGGAGGTTTTCAAGTCCATGCCCAAGTAATTATTACTTCTTGGGTTGTAATTGCTATCTTATTAGGTTCAGCCATTATAGCTGTTCGTAATCCACAAACCATTCCTACTGACAGTCAGAATTTCTTCGAATATGTCCTTGAATTCATTCGAGACGTGAGCAAAACTCAGATTGGCGAAGAATATGGTCCATGGGTTCCCTTTATTGGAACTTTGTTTCTATTTATTTTTGTTTCGAATTGGTCAGGCGCTCTTTTACCTTGGAAAATCATACAGTTACCTCATGGGGAATTAGCCGCGCCTACAAATGATATAAATACTACTGTTGCTTTAGCTTTACTCACGTCAGTAGCATATTTCTATGCAGGTCTTAATAAAAAAGGATTGGGTTATTTTGGTAAATACATTCAACCAACTCCAATCCTTTTACCCATTAATATCTTAGAAGATTTCACAAAACCCTTATCGCTTAGTTTTCGACTTTTCGGAAATATATTAGCTGATGAATTAGTAGTTGTTGTTCTTGTTTCTTTAGTACCTTCAGTGGTTCCTATACCTGTCATGTTACTTGGATTATTTACAAGCGGTATTCAAGCTCTTATTTTTGCAACTTTAGCTGCGGCTTATATAGGCGAATCCATGGAGGGTCATCATTGACTAGTTTTCGAAATAGTCTTTTTTAACTTAAGTCTTACGCAATCTATGCGCGGATCAAGATAATCTGCTTAGGGAACATAATTTATATAAGTAATAGTCAAAAAAGTTTAAGTAGAGGTATTAGGGAATTGCAACAAACAAAAGGGGGAAGTAAAAAAAGGAAAGAGATCTAAAAGATCTTTTTCCTAAAATGCCAGTTCGGTCTATTTATATCCCCTCGAATGAATATTCTCTTTCTATTCTTTTATTCATTTCATTCCAATATTCAATATTATTAGATATTAGTAGTCATAATCTGACTAAGAATTCTTATCGTATTACTTATAGTATTAATAAGCCGTGCTGCTTAAAAAAAAGATGTTATTGTTATATAGAATAATTCCCATTCAAGTTGATTTCATCCAACTCACCGATTGACCAAAAGAGAATTTGAATAAATAATAAATTACATGAACTTCGATCAATCAAATACTGATATTTCGATGCAAGGATTCGATCTAACGACTTTGTCCATGTAGATTGATTGTACCCGCGTGGGCGAATAATAAAAGAAAAAAAAAGATTTACAAAAAAACTAAATTTAAATAAAAAAAAAATGGATTGGTTAGGGGAGGGGAGGGGAGGCCAAACTAGATGTATGTAATCTAATTACTATAAGACAACTCTTGTGAATGTTTCGAAGAATGATTCTATAATCCGATTGCTAAGATATGAATGGTTTATTTACGTTATGGAAGAAACACATGTATATGTGATATTAGATAGGGCTTCCAATGGAAGCCCTTCCGTTTCGTTTGTAGTTGTGAATTGAATATTCAATGAATAAAGAGATTCAATCAAAAAAATAAGAAAAAAAACGAAAAATTCAAAGAGAATGGTTTGGAAAAAAGAATGAAATGGAAGAACAAAAGTCGTATGGATTCACAAAAATTATGTGAATAAAAACTAAAAAAGAAATATCGAAGTCGTTCTGATGATTCAATAATACTATTTATTATTACGTCAATTTCGAGTTCTTAGTTCCTTCGACTGTATATATCTTAGCGATGGAATAATTAAGTCATAATTTATTGGTTGATTGTATCATTAACTATTTACTTATTTTGGTGTGAGGAACTTATCATGAATCCACTGATTTCTGCCGCTTCCGTTATTGCTGCTGGGTTGGCCGTCGGGCTTGCTTCTATTGGACCTGGGGTTGGTCAAGGTACTGCTGCGGGCCAAGCTGTAGAAGGGATCGCGAGACAGCCCGAGGCGGAGGGAAAAATACGAGGTACTTTATTGCTTAGTCTGGCTTTTATGGAAGCTTTAACAATTTATGGACTGGTTGTAGCCTTAGCACTTTTATTTGCGAATCCCTTTGTTTAATCCTAAAATAAAAATACGTATTTTTTCTTAGTTTAGTTCCTTGGACTTACTGCTCTTCTTTTTTTCGAATTATATTCAGATTTTACGCCTACAATTTTTTATTTGGTGGGACAATAACCCCATGGGAAGGAATGATTGGAGGATGAGGAATTAGCAGACCGACTCGCCCTCTTCCTTCCCCCTCTTAGTCCAATGGAACGTTTTTTTAGGAAGTGTTACAATAAACGAGATATTTCGCAATTGACATGGCATAACGCCTGGGACCTAATTCTAATAATGATAAGTATCATCTTTTTTTGTCAATTGGAAATTTCCAATTGACAAAAAAATCCATTGATTTATAAATGAATGGATTTTTAACTCTATTTAAATTTTCTTTCTAAATAGAGTTAAATAAAATAGCAAATAGGAAATTACAAAAAAAGAAAATAAACATATAAAATAAAAATAAATAGATAATTAGTCTATCTATATCTAAGAGGAGATTCTATGAAAACTGTAACCGATTCTTTCCTTTCCTTAGGTTACTGGTCATCCGCCGGGAGTTTCGGGTTTAATACCGATATTTTAGCAACAAATCCAATAAATCTAAGTGTAGTGCTCGGTGTATTGATTTTTTTTGGAAAGGGAGTGTGTGCGAGTTGTTTATTTCAAGAATAGGCTGGATCCAACCAACTGCACTTTTTTTTCGTTCTAACTGGGAAAGGTGCATGATCGCGCGAATTACTTTTGAATAAATTAAATAAATTAATAAATCATATTTAAGAACCATAGCATTTCGCGATTCATTGGTAAATCTACTTTGATTCTCTATCAACCAATAATAATAATGTGGAACAATTAACATGGTTAAAGCTAAATCGTTTGAAGTCCATACTCAGCAAGGTACTCTTTCTACTATTAGGTTAATACTTTAATGTTAATATAGAAATGGTTTCAAAATGAATAGTTAGAAAGTTTTTTCGATATATAACACTCATGTCGATAAAATGATTTTAACCTTTTTTTCTATTTTTTTATTTATTGATTGATTGGAAAAAATTATGAGTATTTCAACCCCTCTTTTTTATCCAATGCTGAATCGATAACCTACGTATAAATTAAGAAAAATTCTTTGGATTTGAAAAAAAAAAAGAAACAATGTTGCTGACAATTATTTGTTTGGTCAGAAGAGTCCTCCGAATATTCTGGTCTTGGATTAATGATCAGTTTTGAG